CTCAGGATTTTTAACGTCTCTAATTCAAAACCGAACATGAAACTTTGGTTTCATTCGGCTCCTTTATGGAAGATGGAGAAATTCCACGATCTAAGCTGTGAACGAAAAAAGTCAACAAAATTGGATCCATAACATCTATGTCAGCTTTTCTATCTTGAATACATTCAAGACGGCTCGCTTTAGAGATGATCCCTCTATAAGAGGAAGATTCTAAAAATCTTTCTAGTTAGTTCGTTCTCTATTTCTAGTGGGGCGAATCCTGAGGAAAAGCCGCTTTTTCTACCGAGCTAAACGAATATGTTGATGGCTATAGTAAACTAAAGGCATCATTTTATAGCTATTTTGCTTCCATTTTCCCGCGACAAATAAAAAATAGAAGTTTAGTTACGATTAGAAAATTTTTTTACTTTCCTTATCCATGGATCTTTTACTCATACTCATTCAATTGGAAATATTGATCCAATTCCATAAATTCTGTTTCGTAATTTCCAAATTCAACTTAAAAATCACGAGAATGTGGATTTGTCCTCGAATTTGTTATTGCGAGGTAAAGGGTTAAATCCTTTTTAAGAAATGAAGTTTTTGTTCGGAATACAAAGAAAACCGAAGGACCCCTTAACTATTAGGGGATTCATATAACGAATCTCACTTTTACCACTAAACTATACCCGCTACAATGTCATTATTGTATAGAAATGAGTTTTTGTCGAACAACAAAGAATTGTGGCGGTATCTGCAAAAATCATGAAACTTAGCGTGTTGATGCCTTTTGTCAGGTGAGTCTAATTATCTAATTAGTACTAAAAAAAAAGGGGGATTATATAAATAACCTGTTCGATCTTTTTTTGCTGGAGGGTTTTGGACCGATTAGGGTTCGCTAAAAGAACTTCGGTTAGAACATAAAAATACCTGGTGGAGGAATCCACGGTTAAACAACGGAACCCCCTTTTTCACGTAAAGAATTTATCAAACAAAAAGGGGAGGATCTTTTTAGTTAATTATCCTTTGCTTTTTTTTACGTTCGAGTCTTAGGAATTAGTTCGAACTATATATACTAAAAAAACGAGGAGTCTCTTTTATTTAGGCTAAAGTATTTTGAAAAGAGAAGGCCCGGCTAGGTACTAACCCGGCCAGGCCGTGGGAATCACAAAACCCTTACTCTTACTTTAATCAAAAAAAGTGGGATTGCGATTCAACGTTCTTTAGATTTCGATCTATGTAATAAAAGAAAAATAAAGAAGCAATAATCTTTTCAATCCTTACCTTATACATGTTAAGTAATGTAACATAGTGCTTATTCTTTTTCAATTGGAGAGATGGCTGAGTGGACTAAAGCGTCGGATTGCTAATCCGTTGTACGAGCGATTCGTACCGAGGGTTCGAATCCCTCTCTTTCCGTTTCCGTTGAATTTACCTTTTCGTTTTCGTTAATATAATATTTATCGCAAAGGAAACCCCTTTTTATATATAGTCAAATTCCCAGTTAAAGGAGTAAATCGAAAAAATTCTAAGTCTACGAAAATCTTAAAATAAAGCACAAGAAAGGAAACAGTCTTCTCCTAGTTTTTTATTCTTCTCGTCCAGGATTACGTCCTGGATCATTAGATAGGAATCCGAAGATGAAGAGAGAAACAAAGAATATAACTACTGTGTAAACGAAGAGTTTGAGAGTAAGCATTACACAATCTCCAATATCATTTTTTTTGTAAAAAGAGAATAGATTCGCTACTTTTATACCACATATCCTAACTATTTTGATACTAAGAAATGAAGCAGTTTTTAAAAAATGAATTTTAAGAAATTCAGGTGTAATATTTTGGAAGAAGGCTTTTTCATTACCCAAAGTGTCTTTAATCTCCAAAACAAAAAAGTTAATTGTTGGGTAACCCGCTAGAGTTTTTCACGGGAAAAGGGTGAGAATGCAGAAATGAGGTGATCCAGATTTAGGACAACTATTTCAATTTGCACTAAGAGCTGAGCCCTATCTGATCTTATCAATTATTAGAGTTTTTTTCGAATAAAGCCTGCATTTTTCTAGGATAGTTTTTTCTAGAACAGCATTAAATATATCAGCGAAAGCTTACAGCAGCTTGCCAAACAAAGGCTAAGAGAAAAAATAGCAGAGGTATAACTGGCATAAGATCTACAATTGGATTTAAAAAGGCGTAAGCCTCAGGTAATTTGGCAAATAAAAAATGAAGCGAATAAAGGTCAGAATTAAGACAGATACCGCTCAAACTGAAGATATTAAGCATAACATTTATTGTTCTTGGAGATAATTGCTTTTTGATTGAGTTGTTGATATAAGGGAAAGTGACGAAAGTAAAATAGACTCAAAAACCCTTCTTTTTCTTTGAACTTACCCAATCAAAAACCCTTCTATTTTCAATTCAAAATAGAAGAAATTCTAATTTCATACAATATCTTATATCTTAATTAAATTAGATGTAATGATCAATCCATTTTTATATAATTCTATATCAATGCGTGTTCAAAATTATCTATTCCAGAGACATTTTGGATGGAATTGACGAACAACTAGTACTGATAGTAGTGTTTAGTAGTGAAGAATATAAATAGAAGTGGGGCGTGGCCAAGTGGTAAGGCAACGGGTTTTGGTCCCGCTATCCGGAGGTTCGAATCCTTCCGTCCCAGAGGATATGGATTATATGCGAATAACGAAATATTTTTTTTTCATGCTTATCCGATTGGATAGAATTGGATTCTTCTTTCAATTTTTGACTACTACTAATTATTTTCTGAACCACATCTTTTTTACAAACTCAATAGAATTCAACTGACACATATATATACGAAAATTTTTTATTCAGGCAGGTAGAACTAAGATAGATCACACTAGTTTGAATAAAAAAAAGAAGTTGTACAATCCTTTCATCGTAGGAACATGTTCTTTTATATCCATACTGAAGGTAAGTAAAATGTACGTGCCAGATCCCTTAATATAAAGGGGTATATCAACTTAATTAGAAAGCAATTTTAAATTCTAAACACAAGGGATTTCTTGGTAGTAATTGAATTCAATCAAGGGTATTAAATCTCGTCAGACACGGCTCTAGTAGGGTAAAAAAAACTAGGAATAAGAAACTAAATCCGAATCCTTTTTTCTACCGGGACTAGCTCACCTATTGCATCTCATAAATCAGAAAAAGGCTCGCTTTTTATTTATGCTTCATGATCCCCATAACGAAAAATATCCATTTTAATACCCTTATCTGTTCGCTAAACCTCATAAATAAAAGATCAAGTAAATTACATACGTAATAGATGATTTTTCCTTTGAACCAGCTTTTTAGGTATTTCCATTTTTGCTCTAATTCCAAAAATGAATTAATGCTTGTAAATCTGGATAACAATTTTGAGAAGAGGTTATTCGTATATTCTAGTCACTTTTTGGAAAGATTCTATAAAATTAACGTTCAAGTGCGGACTTCCATGGATTGTTCTATTTCAGTAACAACAGTGTTTTTCTTTTTGTGACAAATGTTTGTGAGCCTTTTAATTGAAATAGTTAATCCATAATTAAGTTGAGAGTTCCTTAACTTACCAAATAGATACGGAAATCCTGTACTCGTTCGATTTCTATTTCGTTAATCAGATTCAGAGAAAGTAATAAGGAAGAAAAATTGTCCACAGATCTCACTCTTTTTTTCCATTTCATAAAAAACTGAAATTTTTTGTTTTTTTTTTTTACTTAACTCTTTCTATCGTTGATTGAAGTAGAAAAGAAGGAAAGACCAATGGATTTTTATATCTTAGGATAGGGAAAAATACTTTAATGCAACTAATGATGTCGAAGTAGGAAATGTTTTTTCAAAATTTTCCATGATTTCCTGTGAGTTCTCGGTACTCGAAGATGCAGATTCATTAAAAAGAACTTGTTTAGTTATGTTATTTGTATTCTATTTTTATTATATTATAAAATTCTATTCTTCTATAATTATATAAAAATAATACAATATTTTTTATACAATAAAATTGGGGAGTTAAATAGGGGATTTAAGCTGAATGGACGTTCTTAGAAACGAATTTATCCATCCATATACACGTAAAATACATTACTATATACGGAGTGCGGACCAAACCAATGACTACTCATGATTTCATTTCTAAACTATAGGATGTTATGGTAAAACTTCGTTTGAAACGATGTGGGAGAAAGCAACGTGCGACTTGAAGGACATTATCAGCTGTGGATTCTTACATCCGTCATTTTAGATAGCAATGAAAGTGCCCTTGGCTCGACATCTTTTGGTCTGTTCTATTACTCTCGATTGTAATTCAAATAGTACATAATATGATGGAGCTCGAGTAGAAAGTATTGATTGATTTCTCAGGGACAAGGATCTAGGGTGAGTGCCAATGAATAAGTTGTTCTAACTTCGTAAGTGTATCTTCAAGATATAAAAAAGGATCGAATTCGAACACGTTTCAAACCCGTTTTTTTCGAATTGGTAAAACTCTTTTGATTCAAAGTGTATAAAGCGGGAATCAAGCATTCGCCTGATTCTTTGATATAACAAATCATAAAAAAAGGGTATGTTGCTGCCATTTTGAAATGATTACGGATCACCGAAGTAATGTCTAAACCCAAGGATTCAAAGTAAAGATAAAAGATCGTGGAACAAGAAAAGACTTTTTTCAATTGTCTTAATAACTAGAGAATAATAAAAAACTTCGAAACGGGACAGAAAGAGGTTAGAGACCGCTCAATAACGGAAATGCCTACGGCCATTCTTTGAACGTTACCTAACTTGAGTTATGCGTACGAATGTCTTTTTGTTTTTTTGGAACCAAGAAAGGGCTTTATTTTTATTCGATTTTTTAATGGTTTTAGGGGTCTACTTGGCATTCAAATTATAGAATTTCGAATCATTTTTTCGTGAGCCGTACGAGGGGAAAACTTCGTATACGGTTCTAGGGGGGGGGTATTCCATCTATCCCAATGAGCCGTTTATCGAATTGTTGCAATTGATGTTCGAGCCCGACGAGAAGCAAGAGATCTTCGTAAAGTGGGTTTTTATGATCCGATAAGGAATCAAACCCATTTAAATGTTCCTGTTATTCTCTATTTCCTTGAAAAGGGGGCTCAACCGACAGGAACTGTTCATGATATTTCAAAGAAGGCGGATGTGTTTAGGGAACTTTTTCTTAATCAATCAAAATTAAAGAAATAATAAAAGTGTGGGCATGATTCGGATCTAATCTAATTTTGTATAACGTTTCTTTACTATTCTTTTTCTTACTCTAATCAGAACCCATTTTTTATTGTTCCTATAAAATCACATGATAAGAAGGAAAATACCTTGTATTGGTATTGATAGAAAAATCTTCAAATGAATAGAATAGCTCAAGAACTTGGATCTATAAATCGAAAATTATGATATTCCCTCTATTTAATATTTAATTGGATGGTTTTGTTTGGAGTTCGAAAGGACGAGATTAAACTTGCTTTGTCAACTTATCATTGATTAACTAATTCCAATATATATATATATTTTTTCATCTTTGCTATTTCCATTTAGTTTTTATTTATCTATGTAGATAATCCAGCTAGTGCCAATCCAACACAAGTCCTTCTTTTTTTTAGTACTTTAGAATGAATTTTAGAGTTCATTTTTTGTCCTTTTTGTATTGTAGTCTTTTCTCAACAGTTCTCTTGACAACACTCTATTGAACAAATATAATGAGATCGTGACTAAAAAGAAAAAGATCCATTTATCTCCGGTCCATAGAGTTATGTGTTTCTTGCCTTCAATTTTTATTAGTTCTTAGTTCATTGTTTTGAGTGTGTCATGCAATCTTTAGTTTGGTTTTGACTGGATTTATAGACTTTCCGTTTTGGCTTGGGGTTGCTAACTCAACGGTAGAGTACTCGGCTTTTAAGTGCGACTAGGATCTTTTACATATCTGGATGAAGCAAGGGATTCGTCCGTACCGTCGGTAGAGTTTGTACGACCACGACTGATCCTAAACGGGAATGACTGGAAAAAATAGCATGTCGTATCAATAGAGAATTCTGAAAAGCTTGGTCCTGATTTGAATTCTTGGAGCAAAAAATGAATTGAAAGTTGGGTCAGGTGAATAAATGGATAGAGCCTTTTGGCTCCAATTTTAGGGAAACAAAAAGCCGCGTGCTTATATTCGTAATTTGAACGAATACCCGCTCTAATTATACGTTAAAAATATATTAGTGCCTGCTACGGGAAAAGCTTATCTCATGAATGGATTATCCATTAAAAAAATCCTAACTATTCTCCCTTTTCGAGTGGCGATGACTGTGTAAAAGAAGCCGTATATTGATAAATATCCATTTTCCAAAATCAAAAGAGCGATTAAGTTGAAAAAATAAAGGATTTCTAATCACCTTCTTCTCCTATAAATATAAAGAATCCCCATTTTTTATATGGAAAAGAGAGGATAGAGAGTCTGTTGATGAGTTTACCTATCTCCGGGGTATTTTTTTTTATTCTTCTAATACCTTGTTTTGACTGTATCGCACTATGTATCATTTGATAATCCACGAAATCCATTATCTTTTATTCAAATAGAATTTCCGTTAAAATTGAAAATGGAGGAAGTTAAAGGATATTTAGAATTTGCTAAGTCTCGTCAACATGACTTCCTATATCCCCTTATTTTTCAAGAGTATATTTCTTCATTTTCGCAGGATCATAGATCCGCTTTGTTGGAAAATGTGGATTATGACAAAAAATTTAGTTTTCTACTTCTTAAGCGTTTAATTAATCAAATGTATCAACAGAATCATTTTTCTCTTTTTACTAATGGTTTTAACAAAAATGCATTTGTGGGGCACAACACGAATTTGTATTCTCAAATGCTAGCAGAAGCTTTTTCAGTAATTCTAGAAATTTTATTTTCTCTACGACGAGAATCTTCCTTCGAACGGAAAGAAATAGTCAAATTTCAGAAGTTACGCTCAATTCATTCCGTATTTCCTTTTTTAGAAGATCAATTTATACATTTAACTTATGTGTCAGATATAGAAATAACCCTTCCCCTCCATCTCGAAATATTGGTTCAAACCCTACGCTACTGGGTGAAAGATGCTTCTTCGTTACATTTAGTACGATTTCTTTTTTATAAGTACGATAATTGGAATAGCCTTATTACACTAAAGAAACCAATTTCCCGTTTTTTAAAAAGGAATCCCAAAGCTTTGTTGTTTCTCTATAATTCGCATGTCTGTGAATCCGAATTCATCCTCGGTTTTCTTCGTAACCAATCGTTCCACTTACGATCAACATCTTTTGGAGTCTTTTTTGAGCGAACCCACTTCTATGGAAAAATAAAAAACCTTCTTGTAGAAGTTTTTTCTATTCAAACCAAGCTAGGATTGTTCAAAGATCCTTTTATTCATTATGTTAGGTATCAAGGAAAAGTTTTTGGGGGCTCAAAAGGCACGCCTCTTCTGATGAGTAAATGGAAATATTACCTTATTAATTTTTGGCAATGTCAGTT